CCGGTTGATATGGTCTTCAACCCATTAGGAGTCCCGTCACGAATGAATGTAGGACAGATATTTGAATGCTCGCTCGGGTTAGCGGGAGATCTGCTAGACAGGCATTATCGAATAGCGCCCTTTGATGAGAGATATGAGCAAGGGGCTTCGAGAAAACTAGTGTTTTCGGAATTATACGAAGCCAGTAAGCATACAGCGAATCCATGGGTATTTGAACCCGAGTATCCGGGAAAAAGCAGAATATTTGATGGAAGAACGGGAGATCCTTTTGAACAACCTGTTATCATAGGAAAGCCCTATATCCTGAAATTAATTCATCAAGTTGATGATAAAATCCATGGGCGTTCCAGTGGACATTATGCGCTTGTTACACAACAACCGCTTCGAGGAAGGGCCAAGCAAGGCGGACAGCGGGTAGGCGAAATGGAAGTTTGGGCCCTAGAGGGATTTGGCGTTGCTCATATTTTACAAGAGATGCTTACTTATAAATCGGATCATATTAGAGCTCGGCAGGAAGTCCTTGGGACGACAATCATTGGAGGAACATTACCTAAACCTGAGGATGCTCCAGAATCCTTTCGATTGCTCGTTCGAGAACTACGATCTTTGGCTCTGGAATTGAATCATTTCCTTGTATCTGAGAAGAACTTCCAGATTAATAGGAAGGAAGCTTGATCGGAATGAATCAGAAATTTTCTTCTATGATCGACCGATATAAACATCAACAACTTCGAATTGGATCAGTTTCTCCTGAACAAATAAGTGCTTGGGCCAAGAAAACCCTACCTACTGGAGAGATAGTTGGAGAGGTAACAAAACCCTATACTTTTCATTACAAAACCACTAAACCGGAAAAAGATGGCTTGTTTTGTGAAAGAATTTTTGGGCCTATAAAGAGTGGAATTTGTGCTTGTGGAAATTTTCGAGTCATCGGAGATGAAAAAGAAGACCCGAAATTTTGTGACCAATGCGGAGTCGAATTTGTTGATTCTCGGATACGAAGATATCAAATGGGATACATCAAGCTGGCATGCCCGGTAACTCATGTGTGGTATTTGAAACGTCTTCCTAGTTATATCGCGAATCTTTTAGATAAACCTCTTAAAAAATTAGAAGGCCTAGTATACTGCGATGTGTGATTTGATCAAAATTATGATTTTACAGATTGGGAATGAGAAACTGTCATCCCATTCAATCCGATGGGGATGCCCCGATTCTGACATGTCTCTTGGGAAGAGTACCATGAAGCTCAGAGTTATGGGTGTATTCAATACTCCCAAATAAAAAGGGAATTGATCTATGGTCGATTCCGTAACAGATACATAGGAATTGCTGGTTGTACCTCGTGAAAAAGACTTCTTTCGTGGAATTTGCCATTCCATTTCTGTTAGAATCTGTTCAAGTAAGCAACTATGACATGGTTACAGGGGTCTATTCATCGCATCTAGGCCTTAAGGACATCATGTCATAACCGTCGAGGTGAAGTAGGGACCTAAAAGATCGAATCGAACGATACATAGACAAGTAAATCCCTTATGAGTTCCAAGGAATTCTTTTTCTTTGATTTGAGGGAGATTCATCATTGGAAGGGAAGTAGACTACTCAAGAATTTCACATTTCATTTAGGCCCTAATTGAATTGAATAAGGAATTCAGAAAATAGAAATCAAAGATCTAAATAAAAGGAAGAATGAATCAATGAAATGTTGGTTGGTCCGGACTGGGAACTTGAGTAAGGAGTAGACCTTGGTTTGGGGGTTTTATAGAACAAAATTTGAGAACAAGAACCCCCTTTCTTTATCTTTATTTGGTGTAACTACTTGAGCCGGATGAGAGGAAACCTTCACGTCCGATTTTGAAGGGGGGAAATCCTATAGGAACCTATCCCAATTTTTCTTTTGCTAGGGTCGTAGCTAAAAAACCTACTTTCTTACGATTACGAGGCTCATTCGAATATGAAATTCAATCCCGGAAATACAGCATCCCACTTTTTTTTACTACTCAAGGCTTCGATACATTTCGAAATCGAGAAATCTCTACTGGAGCCAGTGCTATCAGAGAACAATTAGCCGATCCGGATTTGCGACTTATTATAGATGATTCATTGGTAGAATGGAAAGATTTAGGGGAAGAAGGGACCACCGGTAATGAATGGGAAGATAGAAAAATTGGAAGACGAAAGGCTTTTTTGGTTAGACGGATGCAATTAGCTAAGCATTTTCTTCAAACAAATGTAGAACCAGAGCGGATGGTTTTGTGCCTATTACCAGTGCTCCCTCCCGACTTGAGACCGATCATTCAGATAGATGGGGGGAAACTCATGAGTTCGGATATTAATGAACTTTACCGAAGAGTTATCTATCGGAACAATACTCTTACCAATCTATTAAAAAGATCTACGCCAGGGGACTCAATAATGTGTCAGGAGAAATTAGTGCAGGAAGCCGTGGATACACTTCTTGATAATGGAATCCGCGGACAGCCAATGAAGGACGGTCATAATAAGGTTTACAAGTCGTTTTCGGATGTAATTGAAGGTAAAGAGGGAAGATTTCGCGAGACTTTGCTTGGGAAACGGGTCGATTATTCGGGCCGTTCTGTCATTGTCGTGGGCCCTTCGCTTTCATTACATAGATGTGGATTGCCTCGCGAAATAGCAATAGAGCTTTTCCAGACATTTGTCATTCGTGGTCTACTCAGACAACACATTGCTTCCAACATAGGAGTTGCGAAAAGGCAAATTCGGGAAAAAGAACCAATTGTCTGGGAAATACTTCAAGAAGTTATGCAGGGGCACCCTGTATTGCTGAATAGAGCACCCACTCTGCATAGATTAGGCATACAAGCATTCCAACCCATTTTAGTGGAAGGGCGTGCTATTTGTTTACATCCATTAGTTCGTAAGGGATTCAATGCAGACTTTGATGGGGATCAAATGGCTGTTCATGTACCTTTATCATTGGAGGCTCAAGCGGAGGCGCGTTTACTTATGTTTTCTCATATGAATCTCTTGTCGCCGGCTATCGGAGATCCCATTTCCATACCAACTCAAGATATGCTTATGGGACTCTATGTATTAACGATCGGGAATCGTCGAGGTATTTGTGCAAATAGGTATAATCCGTGGAATCGCATAAACTCTCAAAATGAGAAAATAGAAGATAATAAGTATACAAAAGAGAAAGAGCCCTATTTTTCTGGTTCCTATGATGCACTTGGGGCTTATCGGCAGAAACGAATCAATTTAGAGAGTCCTTTGTGGCTCCGGTGGCGACTCGATCAACGCATTATTGCATCAAGAGAAGTTCCCATCGAAGTTCAATATGAATCTTTGGGTACCTATCATGAGATTTTTGGTCACTATCTACTAGTAAGAAGTGTAAAAAAAGAAATCCCTTGTCTCTACATTCGAACCACTGTTGGCCATATTTCTTTTTATCGAGAAATCGAAGAAGCCATCCAAGGATTTTGCCGGGCCTGCTCATAGGGGACCTAAGCTAAGTAATTATATGATACCCGTGGGAATTCGGGTCTCTCCGATTCAACTAGGATTCTAATTCCTGAATTTCTACGCGACTCAAAATCGAGGAAAGGAAGTCTTCGAATCACTGACTCAAACCTATTGTTTGTCGAATCCTACTCAGCGGAATATGGAGGTACTTATGGGAGAAAGGGACGATCTGGTCTTTCACAATAAAGCGATAGATGGAACTGCCATAAAACGACTTATTAGCAGATTCATAGATCACTTTGGAATGGCATATACATCACACATCCTGGATCAAGTAAAGACTCTGGGTTTCCAGCAAGCCACTGCTACATCCATTTCATTAGGAATTGATGATCTGTTAACAATACCTTCCAAAGGATGGTTAGTCCAAGACGCTGAACAACAAAGTTTGATTTTGGAAAAACACCATCATTATGGGAATGTGCACGCGGTAGAAAAATTACGTCAATCCATTGAGATATGGTATGCTACAAGTGAGTATTTGCGACAAGAAATGAATCCGAATTTTCGGATGACTGATCCTTTGAATCCGGTCCATATAATGTCCTTTTCGGGAGCTAGAGGAAATGCATCTCAGGTACACCAATTAGTAGGTATGAGAGGATTAATGTCAGATCCCCAAGGACAAATGATTGATTTACCTATTCAAAGCAATTTACGCGAAGGACTCTCGTTAACGGAATATATAATTTCCTGCTACGGAGCCCGCAAGGGGGTTGTGGATACTGCTGTACGAACATCAGATGCTGGATACCTCACGCGCAGACTTGTTGAAGTAGTTCAACACATTATTGTACGTAGAACAGATTGTGGTACCATCCGGGGTATTTCTGTGAATCCTCGAGATGGGATGATGACAGAAAGAATTTTGATCCAAACATTAATGGGTCGTGTATTAGCAGACAATATCTATATGGGTTCGCGATGCATCGCCATTCGAAATCAAGATATTGGGATTGGACTTGTCAACCGATTCATAACCTTTCGAGCACAACCAATATCGATTCGAACCCCCTTCACTTGCAGGAGTACATCTTGGATCTGCCGATTCTGCTATGGTAGGAGTCCCACTCATGGCGACCTGGTCGAATTGGGAGAAGCCGTAGGTATTATTGCGGGTCAATCTATTGGGGAACCAGGGACTCAACTAACATTAAGAACTTTTCATACCGGTGGAGTGTTCACAGGGGGTACTGCCGAACATGTACGAGCCCCCTCTACGGGAAAAATTAAATTCAACGAGGATTTCGTTCATCCCACAAGGACACGTCATGGCCATCCTGCTTTTCTATGTTATCTAGACCTGGCTGTCACTATTGAGAGTCAGGATATTACACATAATGTGAATATTCCACCAAAAAGTTTTCTTTTAGTTCAAAATGATCAATATGTAGAATCAGAACAAGTGATTGCGGAAATTCGCGCGGGAACATCCACCTTGAATTTGAAAGAGAAGGTTCGAAAACATATTTATTCTGACTTAGAGGGAGAAATGCACTGGAGTACGGATGTCTATCATGCACCTGAATCCACATATGGGAATGTTCATCTCTTACCAAAAACAAGTCATTTATGGATATTATCAGGGGGGCTGCGCAGATCCGGTAGAGTTCCTTTTTCAATCCGTAAGAATCAAGATCAAATGAATGTTCGTTCTCTTTCTGCTGAACGAAGATATACGTCTAGCTTCTCAGTGACTAATGATCAAGTGAGATATAATTTGTTTAGTGCGGGGCCTTCTGGTAAAAGGGTGCGAAGGGTTCTTGATTATTCAGGACCTGATCGAATCCTATGCAATGGTCATTGTAATTTCATATATCCTGCCATTCTCCACGAAAATTCTGATTTAGTGGCAAAGAGGCGAAGAAATAGATGCATCATTCCATTCCAATCTAATCAAGAACGAGAGAGAGAACTAATACCTCGTTCAGGTATCTCGATGGAACTACCCATAAATGGCATTTTCCGTAGAAACAGTATTCTTGCTTATTTCGATGATCCCCAATACGGAAGAAACCGTTCGGGAATTACGAAATATGGGACTAGAGAGACGCATTCCATCGGCAAAAAAGAGGATTTGATTGAGTCTCGAAGAGCCAAAGAATTTAGGCAAAAATACCAAAAGAAAGGAGTTTGCATTCCCGAGGAAGTACATATATTACCCGGATCCTCTTCCATAATGGTGCGGAACAATAGTATTGTTAGAGTCGATACACAAATTACTTTAAATATAAGAAGCCGGGTAGGCGGATTGGTCCAAGTAGAGAAAAAAAAAAAAAGGATTGAACTGAAAATCTTTTCTGGAGAGATCCATTTTCCTGGAGAGACAGATAAGATATCCTGGCATAGTGGCATCTTAATACTACTCGTCACGGGAAAAAAAAGGGCTAAGGAATCCAAAAAATGGAAAAATGGGGTCTATGTCCAACGGAGCACACCTATCACGAAAAAGTCTTTTGTTTTGGTTCGACCCGTAGTCACAGATGAAATAGAAGACGAGATTCATTTAGCAACGCTTTTCCCCCACGATCTCTTGCAGGAAAGGGAGAGTTTGCAACTTAGAGTTGTCAAGTATATCCTTTATGGAAATGGCAAAACAATTCGAGGAATTTATCACACTAGTATTCAATCAGTTCGAACTTGTTTAGTCTTGAATTGGGACCAAGACAAAAAGGGTTCGTCTAGAGAGGAGGTTCATGCTTCCTTTGTTGAAGTAAGAGTCAATGATCTGATTCGAGATTTCCTAAGAATGGACTTAGCGAAGGCCTCGTATAACAGAAAAAGGAATGATCCAGCAGGGTCGGGATTGATCCCCGATAATGGATTAGCTTGCATGAATCTCAAACCTTTTTCTTCCAAGGGAAGGATGCAACAATCACTTACCCAACATCAAGGAACTAGTCGTACGTTGTTGAGTCGAAATAAGGAATGCCAGTCTTTGATCATTTTGTCATCATCTAATTGTTCTCGAATGGGTCCATTCAACGGTTTTAAATATAACAACAATGTGAGAAAAGAATCAATGAAAAGTAAAAGGGATCTCCGAATTCCAATTAGGAATTCGTCGGGTCCTTTAGGGATTGTGCCTCAAATTGCGCATTTTTCTCCATCTTACCACTTAATAACTCAGAATCAGATCTTGGTAAAGAAATATTTGCTACTTGAGAATTTCAAACAGACTTTCCAAGTACTTAACTATTATTTAATGGATGAAAGTGGGAGAATTTCGAATCCCAATCCATGCAGTAACATGATTTTGAATCCATTCAATTTGAATTGGGAGTCGCTCCAGCCCGCCTATTGTGAAGAGACATCGACAATTATTAGCCTTGGACAGTTGATTTGTGAAAATGTATGTATATCCAAATATGGACCGCGCCTCAAATCTGGGCAGGTTATAATGGTTCATGTTGACTCTTTAGTAATAAGATCCGCTAAGCCCTATTTGGCTACTCCAGGAGCCACCGTTCATGGCCATTATGGGGCAATCCTTTACGAAGGAGATACATTAGTTACATTTCTCTATGAAAAATCGAGATCTAGTGATATAACGCAAGGTCTGCCAAAAGTGGAACAAGTGTTAGAAGTGCGTTCGATTGATTCAATCTCAATGAACCTAGAAGAGAGGGTTGAAGGTTGGAACGAATGTATAACAAGAATTCTTGGAATTCCTTGGGGATTCTTGATTGGCGCTGAGTTAACCATAGCACAAAGCCGTATCTCTTTGGTTAATAAGATTCAAAAGGTTTATCGATCCCAGGAGGTGCAAATCCATAATAGGCATATAGAAATTATTGTGCGTCAAATAACATCAAAAGTGTTGGTTTCAGAAGATGGAATGTCGAATGTTTTTTCACCTGGAGAACTCATAGGATTGTTGCGGGCGGAACGAACAGCGCGTGCTTTGGAAGAAGCGATCTGTTATCGAGTTGTCTTATTGGGAATAACGAAGGCGTCTCTGAATACTCAAAGTTTCATATCCGAAGCGAGTTTTCAAGAGACTGCTCGGGTTTTAGCAAAAGCCGCTCTACGAGGTCGTATCGATTGGTTGAAAGGCCTGAAAGAGAACGTTGTTCTGGGGGGTATGATACCGGTTGGTACCGGATTCAAAGGATTAGTGTACCGTTCAAGGCAACGCAGCAACATTCCTTTGGAAATGAAAAAGAAGAATCTATTCGGGGGGGAAATAAGAGATATTTTATTCCAACACAGAGAATTATTTGATTCTTGCATCCCCAAAAAATTCCATGATCCATCCGAATTTGCGGGATTTCATGATTTCTAAGAGAAAATGCATTCCTTTAACTTCACTTTCACTATCTAGTCCGGTTATTTGATTTGGTAATAAAGATAATAACGAATAGAAAGGAATTAATTAGAAAGGAATTAATGGCTTGGCCCGTGTATCAACGGTCAATCTCCGGTAGAAGGTTCCGTCGGAACAATTCTTTATTTAGGGTACCTCGTCTCTTAAAAAAAAAAGAGGAAGTGTGGGGAAAAATGACAAGAAGATATTGGAACATTAATTTGGAAGAGATGATGGAAGCAGGAGTTCATTTTGGGCATAAGACTAAGAAATGGAATCCTAGGATGGCACCTTACATCTCTGCAAAGCGTAAAGGGATGCATATTACAAATCTTACTAGAACTGCTCGTTTTTTATCAGAAGCTTGTAATTTAGTTTTTGATGCAGCGAGTACGGAAAAACAATTCTTAATAGTTGGTACAAAAAAAATAGCAGTTGATTCAGTCGCATCGGCTGCAATAAGGGCTCGGTGTCATTATGTTAATAAAAAATGGCTTGGGGGTATGTCAACGAATTGGTCCACTACAGAAAGGAGACTTCATACGTTCAGGAATTTGAGAGCGGAACAAAAGACGGGAAGACTCAACCGTCTTCCGAAAAGAGATGCAGCAATGTTGAAGAGACAATTATATCACTTGCAAACCTATCTAGGTGGGATCAAATATATGACGGGGTTGCCTGATATTGTAATCGTCGTTGATCAGCAAGAAGGCTATAAGGCTCTTCGCGAATGTGTAACTTTAGGAATTCCAACGATTTGTTTAATCGATACAAATTGTGACCCGGATCTTGCGGATCTTCCGATTCCAAGCAATGATGACTCTATAGCTTCAATTCGATTCATTCTTAACAAATTAGTCTCGGCAATTTGTGAGGGCCGGTCTAGCTCTATAACAAATCGTTGATTAATAATAAGATAAGTCAATGACTTCGGGAAATTTATGGAATCGGTTACTTTTCCTGAATCTAAAAAAAAAAAAAGAGAGAAAAATCACTGAGGATTTTAAGGGATTCCTTGGTATCCGAAATACACGATTCAAGTAGGCGAGTCGAGAAAGAGATAGTGGAATCAAAATCATTCCTTTTTACTTCTGTCAGAGGGCAATATGAATGTTCTACCATGTTCCATCAACACCCTAAAAGGGTTATACGATCTATCCGATGTGGAAGTAGGCCAACATTTCTATTGGCAAATAGGTGGTTTCCAAGTCCATGCCCAAGTGCTTATTACTTCTTGGGTCGTAATTGCTATCTTAGTAGGGTCAACCACTATAGCTGTTCGAAATCCACAAACCATTCCAACCGACGGTCAAAATTTCTTCGAATATGTCCTTGAATTCATTCAAGACTTGAGCAAAACTCAGATTGGAGAAGAATATGGTCCTTGGGTTCCTTTTATTGGAACTATGTTCCTATTTATTTTTGTTTCTAACTGGTCAGGGGCTCTTTTACCTCGGAAAATCATAGAGCTACCTCAGGGGGAGTTAGCCGCACCCACAAATGATATAAATACTACTGTTGCTTTAGCTTTACCCACGTCTGTGGCCTATTTCTATGCGGGTCTTACCAAAAAAGGCTTGGGTTATTTCGGTAAATACATTCAACCAACTCCAATCCTCTTACCAATTAACATCCTAGAAGATTTCACAAAACCCCTCTCACTTAGTTTTCGACTTTTCGGGAATATATTGGCTGATGAATTAGTAGTTCTTGTTCTTGTTTCTTTAGTACCTTCAGTGGTTCCTATACCTGTCATGTTCCTTGGATTATTTACAAGTGGTATTCAAGCTCTTATTTTTGCAACTTTAGCTGCGGCTTATATAGGCGAGTCCATGGAGGGTCATCATTGACTAGCTTTGAAAAGAGCTTTCGCCTTTGTTTCGCTTATCTCAACCCGAGGGCGGCTCGAGATAAGCTATTTCGAGATAAGCTATTGGGGGAACATAATAGATAGAAACTAGATCCGATGGAAGCAAATCCCATCGATTTCTTTCAAGACCTGCACTTGATCATAATATAGATTCGTGGAATATGGTACAAGATAGGGCTTCCTACGAACACATACATAAGAAAGAGAAGAGCTCTTTCTTATGTATGTGTAACCGTGATCTATGAACACATTCATTTTCATTATAGCTAGTTTCAATTGAAAATCGATCCGCAGAAGAACTTCCAGATTTCATTCATGGGACAGAAATCCCGCGTTATTTCTATTAAACTTCTTGTTTCATTCAATTTCTATTAAACTTCTTGTTTCATTCAATTTCTATTAAACTTCTTGTTTCATTAAATATAGGTTTCATTCAAAATATTCAAAATAGAGGAGGTAACCCCCATATGGATAATCTGGATTTCCATGAAGAACTACTCGAGATTCAGAAGAGAGATGCACAGGAGTTTGAGGCGTTGTCGACATTCGCGGATCGTCTCTTCGAAAAGTTTTTTGAGATAAGTGACTCCAAATGGCGACCCCGAGTGAAGTCCCTCGTGGTCGCAACCCCCTAGGCTGGAATACAGCCATTAGGATCCTGGAGTACATCTCCTTCCTTTATCCGGAAGATATTGATCTCATTTGGAACAACTTTCTCAGACTTAAAGGAGTGAAGAAAAGAGACACCTCGGCCCTGTTATTATGGCGAATCCAAGAGCTAACGTAACTCCCGGGCTCCTCTTCCTCTGTTCAAAGAAGGATTCTAGAATCCGGATGAGTATAAGATGTGAATAGTTGATTTCCCCTATGCAAGAACTGTATATGGTAGATATTGACTAATTTTCTATGAACCACCCATCCATTTTCTTTTCTATTCCACTCTGAATTTCAATGAGGATTCCAGTGGAAGTCCTTCCGTTTCGTCTGTGACGAATGAATAAACAGATGAAATCAAGCATATAGAAGAGAAAGGGCGCAGAATTGAAAGCATGGTTCGGAACAAAGAAACGAAAGAACGAGAGTTGGATGCATTGATGATGATTCAATCATAGCATTACTTCAATACGAAGTTCTTAGTGATTTCAGATTTCAATCGTATAGATCTTAGTAATCGATCATAAGTCATAATTCATTAGTTGATTGTATCATTAACCATTTAGTCTGGTACGAGGCGCTTACCATGAATCCATTGATTTCAGCTGCTTCCGTTATTGCTGCTGGATTGGCCGTAGGGCTTGCTTCTATTGGACCCGGAGTTGGTCAAGGTACTGCTGCGGGCCAAGCCGTAGAAGGGATCGCGAGACAACCAGAGGCAGAGGGTAAAATACGAGGTACTTTATTGCTTAGTCTGGCTTTTATGGAAGCTTTAACAATTTATGGACTGGTTGTGGCATTAGCGCTTTTATTTGCGAATCCCTTTGTTTAATCCTATCAATTTGAAAGTCTTTGTTTCTTATTTTCGTGCTGTGAACTTGCCGCTTTCTTCTTTCCCGCTCTTAGTCCAATTGAACCCTTTTTGATTGGTTTTTCGAAAGCGTTGCAACAACAAACGAGGGATGTCATAATTGATAAAAAAAATCAATCCAAAAAGGGGCGAAGTGATACAAAACTAATTCTGTTTGATTTTGTTAGTCCTATCTATAAGAAAGAAAGAGGAGATCCTATGAAAAATGTAACCGATTCTTTCGTTTTCTTGGGTTACTGGTCATCCGCCGGGAGTATCGGGTTTAATACCGATATTTTTGCAACAAATCCAATAAATCTAAGTGTAGTACTTGGTGTATTGATTTTTTTTGGAAAGGGAGTGTGTGCGAGTTGTTTATTTCAAAAATAGGTTGGATCCAACCAACTGCACTTTCTTTTGTTTTTCTTTATACCTAGAAAAGAAAGGCGCACGATCTCGCGAATTACTTCTGAATAAATTAAGAAATCATATGTACGAACCATAGCATTTCGTGACTCATTGGTAAATCCACTTTGATTCTCTATCAACCAAGAATGTGGGACTATTAACATGGTTAAGGCTAAAACGTTTGAAGTCGAGGCCCAACACGGTACTCTTTCTACCACTAAGTATGGAGATAGTGTCAAAAAAAATAAGTAGTTGGCAATTTATCCGATATAGAGCACTCATATGGATAAAATATCGAGAAAATCCATTTGAACCATTTATTGTAAAATATAGGCATAGGCAACCCGCCTTTTTTTTCCAAGGCTGAGTCGACGACCTATGTATAACGTAAGAAAAGAAGCATTTGTTGGATTAAAAAAAACAACTTTGCCGAGAATTACAGATTTTTGTCTGGTCGGAAGAGTCCTTCGACGAGTTTGGTCTTGCATCACTAATCCATTTTGAGATTTTGTAATACGAACAGAGAAGAGAGGATAGGCTCATTACATAAAAAACAGAAAAAAAAATGGGGCAATGTCCCATAAGTAACTGAGCGTGAGAGCCAAATTAATCGAAAGATTCATGTTTGGTTCGGGAAGAGATCATGGAAATTTTGAAATGAATGGCAAGAGAATCTACTTTCATTAAGTGATTTATTAGATAATCGAAAACAGAGGATCTTGAGTAATATTCGAAATTCAGAAGAACTCCGCGGAGGGGCCATTGAGCAGCTGGAAAAAGCCAGGGCCCGCTTAGGGAAAGTCGAAACAGAAGCGGATGAGTATCGAGTGAATGGATACTCTGAGATAGAACGAGAAAAATGGACTTTGATCAACTCAACTTCTAAGAGTTTGGAACAATTA